CCTTGCCAAGGAGAAGATACGGGTTCGATTCCCGCCGCTCGCCAGCTTAATTTAGTAAGGTACTATGATAAAAAATTTAGTCTAGTTGACTACTTAACTACTTATATTAAATTAAGTAGGTGTTAGTCTAATACCGTATCCCTTACTATCTTACCCTTCCTTTGCACCCCACTCAAAAAAAAGGGGCTCCGGCGGCGGGAATCGAACTCGCCAACAGGGCTCCCTAAATCAGGGATTCACCGAGACGAACAACTGGCAAACTGCTTTTAAAGGGAAGGGAGGTAGACTGTGCCTTTCTTTCATTTTTCTTTTCTGCAGGGTAGGAAGGAGCCTTGAGAGTTCTTCTTGTAGGGGCAAGGGCAAGTGACTTTGTAAACTGCTCAATTTGGCCCTCTAGGGCCGGGAACTAATGAATAAAAAAGGGTTGGATACCGCCCAGCCCTCTGCCATATCCATACAAATAGAATATTCCTTTTATACAGACAGCTAAGTGCGGAGACGGGAATCGAACCCGTGACCTCAAGGTTATGAGCCTCGTGAGCTACCAAACTGCTCTACTCCGCTCTGGAGGGCCGGAAACTGGTGGACGAAAAAGGTTGAATACAGGCCTCTACCATGTCTAGACAAATAGAATAGTCCTTTTATACAGAATGGAGCGGGTAGCGGGAATCGAACCCGCATCATTAGCTTGGAAGGCTAGGGGTTATAGTCGACGTTGGTTGATTATTTTTAACGTCTCTAATTCAAAACCGAACATGAAATTTGGATTTCATTCGGCTCCTTTATGGATATTCTCACCACTTAACATCTATGTCAGCTTTTCTATCTGAATGGAACCAAAGCTCTCCGCTTTCTAGATGATCCCTATAGAGTAGGAAATAGAAATTCTACTAAATCTATCTAATCTACTTACTTCGTTCCCTAATTTTATTCAAGAGATCCTGAGGAAAAGAATTGGGTTTCCACCGAGCTGAAACAATATGCTGATGGTTCTAGTAAACCAAAACTACCGTTTTTTAGCTATTTGGCTTCCATTTCCTTTTTTAACAAAAGAAGATTTAGTTACGATTGGAAATAAACTTTTTTGTATCTTCATCCATAGATCCTTTACTCATATTTTAAAAATGGGAATACTTAATCCAATGCAAAATTATGCTTCGCGACTCTGTACTCATAATCCAATTTGTATTTTGGATGCAATTTCCATTAGTCTTTGGATACAAATCGCGAGAATGTATATTCTTCCTCAATATGCTATTGAGAGGAAAAGGATTAAATCCTTTATAAGAACTAAAGTTTTCATCGGAATAGAAAAAACTTAAGGACACCTTAAGTATATCATTTCAAATTCAGTTATTAATAGAACGAATCACACTTTTACCACTAAACTATACCCGCTACATGTAGATTATGATACCAACGCTACCCTTTGTCAAGGGTAGCCATTCGAGAAGGAGGCTAATTCCCCCTTATTGAATAAAATGGAGAAGGTTCATGATAGTGAGCGATTGGTACTTCGATCGCGGGCCTTTATTTTAGGGTTTAGATAGCCTCTCTGGTCTGTAAAATACATATCTTCTTACCATCCCAATAGCGTATGAACCTAATGTATGCATTTCGATTAGGGTCGTATTCTTATTCTATGGTTACGACTACAATGATCATTATTTGCTTTTCGAGGACGTAAGTGTGCCAGACTGCTGTAAGGAATAGTTTGATTATTCCTACAATATACACTAGGAGATATAGGGGGCAGTGCTGCCCCCATAAATCCCTTTCTTCCTTTTCCTTTTTGTTCAATTCTGAACAAAGAAATTGGGGAAGATGTTTTCTTCCCCCACTTATCATGAAGTCCGAGCCCTAGAGAAAGAGTGAGATGAATTTCAAAAATTCATCATAGACTTTCCCTATGGCTTGAGAGAAGCAAGAAACAAAGAGTCGTAACTTAAAGAGAAAGGCGGACAGGACCCGACGGATTTACCTGATGTAAAGAAGATCCTAAATGTCTCTGGTTAGTCGATCCTCTCCATTTACTAATTTCCTCTCCTCTTTTCCACTCAATTCTAGTTTATTAGATTCTTGTTTAAAAGAATCAAAGAAGATGAATAGAACTAAGAACACATAAAAAAAGCATAGAGGACCAAGACCATTACCAAATGTTCCTCTCAAGAATCATATTGGGTATCTGTTCCCTTCCTTTTCCCGCTAGGATCGGAAATCTTATATTTTTCATATCCATATACCATCGAACCCTTAGGGTTCCAGAATCCTCCTTTTTTCCTAGTCTTCGGAAACAGAAAACCCATAGCCGGGAGGAGTTAGGTATGTAGGGTATGGTTTATTATTTTTTGTTGGGCAGGCAGTAGAATAATTTTTATACTCTGCAATATAAATTCTACTGCCCACTTTTTACAAGCAAATTGTTGCTAAAACTCTAACATAGTTTGTTCAAAATGCACCAACTAGAATCCTTGGAGAATATTCAAGTACCCCCTTTCCAAGGGGTACCTGTTAAAAATCGCTTCAACAAATCCGTCCAAAACTTTTTAAGAAAAATGGAAAAGTTTTGAACTCGAAGGTTTTTCCAAGAGATGCCTGTTAAAAATAGTTTCAATCTCTCACCAAAACAGATAAGAAGTATATTACTGAAAATTACTACCCAGCCATATGGGTATAGGAAGATCGCGAATTCCTTTATACCCCACCCAATTAGAATTAAAGGAAGTAAAACATAAATGGAGAAAATTCTCATCATAAGATCAGCCAATAGGAGAAAAAAATCCCTAATTCTGCAGAACGTTCTGAGCACGTGAAAAGTCAATAGCCTAAAGATAAAAAAGAAAAAGTCTACCATTTTTTTGACAGCGGCTCTTATTGCCCCTTTGGCCTTTTCTTTTATACGATTCAACAATTCATTCATATTTGTTATCCTCCTCTAAATAACAATAACAGAATTTTTTCCTTTTTTTTTCTTTTTTTTTCTTTTTTTCTTTTTTTTTTCTTTTTTTAATAGAATTTTAATAGAATTTTCGTGCTTTGGTTTAGTGAGTCGTCCGAGATCGTGTTTACATACCTATCAACTTACCCTATTCAAGTATATTGTATACTACTAATAATTTTCTAGTGTGTCAACTCTCTTCACGTATTTTATTATACGTATTTTTTTATATAATAAAATATAAAAAAAACCTATACTTTGTGCAAGTGATAAGAGAGAATATGAAAGATTTTCTTATTTTTCTTGATTTTCTCAAGATTTTGAACCTTGCCATGAATAAACTTCTATATCTCGATCTCGATATATACATATATAATCTCTACATATATCTCTATATATACATATATTATGTACATTATGCAGTAGACCCATAATGGGAAATCAAAGTGGCTAATTTTGGAATTGAATAAAAAGCCCTTTTAACTCAGTGGTAGAGTAATGCCATGGTAAGGCATAAGTCATCGGTTCAAATCCGATAAAGGGCTTTTTAATTTGGTGGTAGAGTAATGCCATGGTAAGACGTAAGTCATCGGTTCGAATACAATAAAGTACTTTTCTACTAAATTTATTATTTATTCACCTTTTTTTCTTTGTTTTTGAAAATTTCTCTATTTTTTTCTTGAATTTTATGACTTAGTGCGGGATGCATGCATTTTTGGTCTGAACACTAAACACTAAATGAAGCACGGAGTGTAAATTGCAAAAAAGAAATCAAATTGGACTCTTTTTCCTGTTAGATCAATCAAATCACTACCTGTACTGAACTAATCTAGAATCCCTTTTATTAATCTATTCTTATTCTATACCCTTTAAATGAATTTCCCTAAAAAGTAGGAGATGATCCGTGAATTAACCTAACCATCAACTAAAAAAAAAATCCTAAGAAAGCATAACAGAAAAGTAGGAAAGACTCTTTGCTTTGGATCTAGTTATACTCTTCGAGTATATTGACAATTCTAAAAAACTGCTCATACTATCATTATAGTATAATGACGAGCGGTTGTATATGGCCCTATCGTTTAGTGATGCCCCTATCGTCTAGTGGTTCAGGACATCTCTCTTTCAAGGAGGCAGCGGGGATTCGACTTCCCCTGGGGGTAGGGAGTATTATGAAAGGAGGTTAATCATAGATTATCAAAAACCCTAGAATAAATTCTTCCTGGGTCGATGCCCGAGCGGCTAATGGGGACGGACTGTAAATTCGTTGACGATATGTCTACGCTGGTTCAAATCCAGCTCGGCCCAAAAATCTAGGGCTTCGTGAATATGAACTAAATCCATTTTTTTTTTCTTCCATAAAAAAAAATGTCTGATCCATAGAAATAAAGGATAAAGAGAAAGGGGGAAATTTATTTCTAATCCATATTTCTCTCATTCCTTTTTTTTTTTTACAAACAAAAGAGTTTTTCTTATTGAAAGGTGGATTATCATCCATTTTAAGCGATAAAAAATCGCGACATACTAGTTATGTCACTCTCACTATACCCACATACGATATATGGGTATGTAGTATATGATTCGTCTATTTCTTAGAGTACGACAGACGAATCGAATCTTCTTATGGTTCTATTTAAAAATAGGTATAGGTATGCCATACACCCCGCGGGGATTGTAGTTCAATTGGTCAGAGCACCGCCCTGTCAAGGCGGAAGCTGCGGGTTCGAGCCCCGTCAGTCCCGAACTAGGGTTCAATGAATGGAGAAATTCATCTTTCCTTTTTCCATAAAAAATTTCCATCAAAAAAAGGGGGCAGGAGACAAGATCAAATACCTATGGGGCATCCTTACTTCACTTTTTTGATTTCGCATTTTTCATTAAAGAGGGAGGGAAGGCCTATAGGAATTTCTTTTTTCACTACTCCCGGTTGATAAAGAAAGACATACATATCATACGTGGATTAGTATAATTTAGGATATTACTCTATCCTTATGATGATACCATCCTCATCTTAACTTCCTATTCGACTCTTATGAATTATGAAATAGAGTACCGGTATTTTATCGGAATCCATACATAAATTGTATTCGTTTATTCTTAGACAGTGAATTTAATATAATTAGTACTTTTTGGGTTAAACCAGGCCCCTTCCATTTTGTAGTTCCAACTTTGTTTGTGTATGTTCAATGACTAATTGGAAAGAATCTATCTCATTCTCATTCCATTTGCGGACTCCTTTTTTATGGATCCGCTCTCATCTTTAGACCCAAAAAGTGGATATTGATAGTAACCTAATAAAATAAAAGAAAAACCAAGCAAAGCAAATGCCCTTTTTCCTAAATTTAAAATATTCGATTTTTTTTATTTAAGCCCTCTTTTCTCCATCTCACTTCTACTTCTACTGCTTATTTGTATGTCTATGTGACCCATAGAAAGTCGGTCATATAATACATACATACATAATTGTATGTATAACTATAAGAAAAAGGAAGGGAAATTGGATAAGATAAGAAAGATCGTGGGTTATAGATATAGAAAAGAAAAAGTAGAAAAGGATGAAAAAAAGAGAGAATTCCTAATCCAATCAAAAAACCAATTTTGGTCTTAGTATGGATAAGGGATCTTCCTATGTTATACTATTCCACTCTCAACCATGAATTGATTTCATAGATCCGATATTCATAATATTGAATTGATTCAGTATTATCAGAATGCAAGTCCTCCCCTTGAATTTACAGGATACCCCTTTTTCCTCTCCATGGGATTACATCCCGAGTTATTGCGAAAAAAAAAAGAGGTTATGGAAGTCAATATTCTCGCATTTATTGCTACTGCACTGTTCATTCTAGTTCCTACTGCCTTTTTACTTATTATTTATGTAAAAACAGTCAGCCAAAATGATTAATTGGAATTCCAATTAATCATTGAAGAAATGAAAAAGGGATTAAAGAAAAAAAAAATCCAAGTCTTAAATGAAAGGATCTGGTTGGAATCATAAAGTGTGGTAGAAAGAACTACATATAGTTTTTTCTACCACACTTTAGAGTCTTTCTATTATATTATCTTGAATCTACATAGAATAGATTAGTAGATTGAAATAGTAGTCTAATTCAATTTCTTTTTTCACTGCATCCACTTAATTTCAATCAAGTCAAAATAAAAAAATCGAAGACAATTCTTCACGAAAGAATCCATGGAGGGAGAGAAAAATAATATGAGAATAGACTATAGTAAAAGAAAAAAAGTAAAAGTAAAAATCAGCGAATCTTTCATGCTTAAACATGTGACGAGATGCTTCAAAAGAGCATAAAAATTTTTCTAAGAATAAGAAAAGAGTATAAAACAAATGGAAAGTGTGCGATATGTTGTGAATAGCTCCGTGGAAGAAAGTCTAATTTTCTTATGTATAGAACTTTTTTAACCATTCGTCACTTCTAGTAGAAATTATGAATTGCTGTAATCGCTCTTTCTATTTCTATAGAGTAGAATAGAACGACTCCTTCTTACAAGAGTTTCTTACAGGAGTGAAACAAAACAAAAGAAAGAAAGAATAAAGTTTGGCAAAATGATTAATGCAAAAGGATCAATTAAAGAAAAGAGTTGATACAACAATTCGACTACTCAATCAATTAGTAGTATCCCTAGAGTCCACTCCTCCCCCATACTACTAGTGAAAGAGAAAATGTAAAGACTACCATTAAAGCAGCCCAAGCGAGACTTACTATATCCATGTAAATTATGTCTCCTATTTCTATGAAGAAATTATTCTACTATTGATCAATAATCATAGTGGAATCAAGGGTACAGAGTCAAAAAGGGATTCTGCCCTAAGGCTATGGATGAATCAGTTCAAGGAATTTACTCCTAACAAATTCTTATAGGATTTCTGGTAGAATTGGAGAGCATTAAGTATAAATACGATACATAGCCCTTTTCCTTAAAAAAGAGTACGGGGATGATGTCCTGAATGGAAGACGCGGGAATAGAAAGATTTTTTCTTCCTTTTGTTACCTTTTTTTTATAAGCAAAGGACGTCAGAATATACCATAAAATTAGGATAGATAAATATTTATTGGATACCTACCTTGCCTATGTTTATTTTTAACCTAAACCCTACAGCCCCGCTTTCTATCATTCTATGAAAGAATGAGGAGACTTTATCCACAACTCCTAAATTGATTTTTGATCAGCCTATTCAATCTGATTCTCGACGGAATCCGCAGCCCTTACTTTAGTGTATGTAGGTAGCATAAGATGTACGATAAATAAAATGTATAATAATTAGGAAGTCTTGATATTCCTTCGTGGAGTCCCTTCTTCAATCTTAGATTGAAAAAAAAAAGAATGCCCCTTAGTAGCCCTTTGGATATCAAGATTTCTGACATCTTAGCCTCGTAGTTTTAAATTCTCGAATCGAATCAATTAAGAATCAATTCAAATTAACAAAAGAATAAGTAAACGCTACCTCATCCCTATTGGTAGCCGTTTGGGCCACTACCGACAAAACAAACCCTAATAGAACTATGGATTCTCAAAATCCAGTATCGCCAGGCCTAGTTATTCTCTTGCCCCAGCTTATGCGGGGTACGAATTTGTCGAGTTCGATCAGTACTATAAGCCTAAGTATTTTATTGATCAGGCGGCACCCAGATTTGAACTGGGGATAAAGGATTTGCAGTCCCCTGCCTTACCGCTTGGCCATGCCGCCAAAAAATCCGATCTAAAATCGAAAAAATAGCAAGTATTCATCCACGTTTTCTTAATAAAACCCCCTTTCTTTTATCTTGAATCTAATTCTACTTACTTTTTTCCAATATTTTTCCAAAAATCTATTCCTGCTTTTTTTGGATCCAGTTTCAATTATTCTCCTCCATGGATTCTATCTTAAAACACACATTGCTAACACTAGAAAACTTCCCTTTTCTTTCTATTGAGATGAAAAAGGAGAAAAAGTGGATTTCCAGTCACAGGCTGCAAAATTCAGAACAAATTGGAACCATTAACTAGAATTCTCCTTTTTTTTGAATTGCAGTAGTGAACGACTCTTAAATCGGTATTCTCCCCCCCCCCCCTTCCTTTTAATAAAATAGAATGGGTTTATGCCTAATCCGTGTATAGGTAAACTCCAGGTCCGAACAGCATTATTATCCATAACAGCATTATTATCCATGGATCCCCCTTATGTACATATCTCTATGGGGAATCGTGCTTTAATTTTTCATTGCATTAAATATCTTGAATAAAAAAAGGAAATTTGCTCTGATATAGAGTATGACCTGGCCATCTTGGCCCACCCAAGTGAAATTACGATAAAAGCAGGGATATGTGGAGAGGTGGATAACTAGATTGGCATGTACTTAAAAAAAGGACTTACTTTATTTTAGGATTCTACAATGAAATCCTATATTTTCTAGCAATTCTACTACTACGAAACAAAAAAGAACCCTCAAATTCTTTTTTGAAATTAAACTAAGCGTGCTATTCTAAATCGAACTAAAGTCTTCTAGTGCTTATAAATTATTATATTATGGCTTTATCCCATTCATAGAAAGGAGATAAAATGAGAAATCTTTGCCATCCAATCTGATTAGAATATCATTAAGTGGCAGAATTTTTTTCTAGGAATGTTTTATCAATTCATTTTCATTCGATTTGTACCCCTGGCAAATTCGAACTTTCCTCGAAATTGTCTCTATTCATATGTATGAAATACATATATGAAATACGTATGTGGAGTTCCCTAGAATTTCATGTGATTCAGTAAACAGAATATAGATTCCATGATTGCTAAATCGATCCATAGGGATTGATGAAGAGTGAGCTGATAATGGAATTTTTCTTCGATAAAAAGGAAACTTAAGATTAAGATGCTCCGGAATGGAAATGAGGGAATGTCCACAATACCCGGATTTAGTCAGATCCAATTCGAGGGATTTTTTAGGTTCATTAATCAAGGCTTGGCAGAAGAACTTGAGAAGTTTCCAACAATTAAAGATCCAGATCACGAAATTGCATTTCAATTATTTGCGAAAGGATATCAATTGCTAGAACCCTCAATAAAAGAAAGGGATGCTGTGTATGAATCACTCACCTATTCTTCCGAATTATATGTATCTGCGAGATTAATTTTTGGTTTCGATGTGCAAAAGCAAACCATTTCTATTGGAAACATTCCTATAATGAATTCCTTAGGAACCTTTATAATAAATGGAATATACCGAATTGTGATCAATCAAATATTGCTAAGTCCTGGTATTTACTACCGCTCGGAATTAGACCATAAGGGAATTTCTATCTACACCGGGACTATAATATCAGATTGGGGAGGAAGATCGGAATTAGCAATTGATAAAAAAGAAAGGATATGGGCTCGCGTAAGTAGAAAACAAAAGATATCTATTCTAGTTCTATCATCAGCTATGGGTTCGAATCTAAGAGAAATTCTAGATAATGTTTCCTACCCTGAAATTCTCTTGTCTTTCCCGAATGCTAAGGAGAAGAAGAGGATTGAGTCAAAAGAAAAAGCTATTTTGGAGTTTTATCAACAATTTGCTTGTGTAGGTGGGGACCTGGTATTTTCGGAGTCCTTATGTGAGGAATTACAAAAGAAATTTTTTCAACAAAAATGTGAATTAGGAAGGATTGGTCGACGAAATATGAATCGGAGACTGAATCTTGATATACCTCAGAACAATACATTCTTGTTACCACGAGATGTATTGGCCGCTACGGATCATTTGATTGGAATGAAATTTGGAACGGGTATACTTGACGATGACGATATGAATCACTTGAAAAATAAACGTATTCGTTCGGTTGCGGATCTGTTACAAGATCAATTCGGACTGGCTCTTGATCGTTTACAACATGCGGTTCAAAAAACTATCCGTAGAGTATTCATACGTCAATCGAAACCGACTCCACAAACTTTGGTAACTCCAACTTCAACTTCGATTTTATTAATAACTACTTATGAGACCTTTTTTGGCACATACCCCTTATCTCAAGTTTTTGATCAAACTAATCCATTGACACAAACTGTTCATGGGCGAAAAGTGAGTTGTTTGGGTCCTGGAGGATTGACGGGGAGGACTGCAAGTTTTCGGAGCCGAGATATTCATCCGAGTCACTATGGGCGTATTTGTCCAATTGACACGTCCGAAGGAATCAATGTTGGACTTACTGGATCCTTAGCTATTCATGCGAGAATTGATCACTGGTGGGGATCCATAGAGAGTCCATTTTATGAAATATCTGAGAAAGCAAAAGAAAAAAAAGAGAAACAGGTGCTTTATTTATCACCAAATAGAGATGAATATTATATGATAGCAGCAGGAAATTCTTTGTCTTTGAATCAGGGTATTCAGGAAGAACAGGTTGTTCCAGCTAGATACCGTCAAGAATTCCTGACTATTGCATGGGAACAGATTCATGTTAGAAGTATTTTTCCTTTCCAATATTTTTCTATTGGAGGTTCTCTCATTCCTTTTATTGAGCATAATGATGCGAATCGGGCTTTAATGAGTTCTAATATGCAGCGCCAAGCAGTTCCGCTTTCTCGGTCCGAGAAGTGCATTGTTGGAACTGGATTGGAACGCCAAACAGCTCTAGATTCGAGGGTTTCCGTTATAGCCGAACGCGAGGGAAAGATCATTTCTACTGATAGTCACAAGATCCTTTTATCAAGTAGTGGGAAGACTATAAGTATTCCTTTAGTTACCCATCGGCGCTCTAACAAAAATACTTGTATGCACCAAAAACCTCGGGTTCCATGGGGTAAATCCATTAAAAAAGGACAAATTTTAGCAGAGGGAGCTGCTACAGTTGGTGGGGAACTTGCTTTAGGAAAAAACGTATTAGTAGCTTATATGCCATGGGAAGGTTACAATTTTGAAGACGCAGTACTAATTAGCGAACGTTTGGTATATGAGGATATTTATACTTCTTTTCACATCCGAAAATATGAAATTCAGACGGATACGACAAGCCAAGGCTCCGCTGAAAAAATAACTAAAGAAATACCACATCTAGAAGAACATTTACTCCGCAATTTGGACAGAAATGGAGTTGTTAGGTTGGGATCCTGGGTAGAAACTGGAGATATTTTAGTAGGTAAATTAACGCCTCAGATAGCGAGCGAATCGTCGTATATCGCGGAAGCTGGATTATTACGGGCCATATTTGGTCTTGAGGTATCCACTTCAAAAGAAACTTCTCTCAAACTACCTATAGGTGGAAGAGGGCGCGTTATCGATGTGAAATGGATCCAGAGGGACCCCCTAGACATAATGGTTCGTGTATATATTTTACAGAAACGTGAAATCAAAGTTGGGGATAAAGTAGCCGGAAGACACGGGAATAAGGGGATCATTTCCAAAATTTTGCCTAGGCAAGATATGCCCTATTTGCAAGATGGAACACCTGTTGATATGGTCTTCAATCCCTTAGGAGTACCCTCACGAATGAATGTGGGACAAATATTTGAAAGCTCGCTCGGATTAGCAGGGGATCTGCTAAAGAAACATTATAGAATAGCACCCTTTGATGAGAGATATGAGCAAGAGGCTTCAAGAAAACTTGTGTTTTCAGAATTATATGAAGCCAGTAAACAAACAAAAAATCCATGGGTATTTGAACCCGAGTACCCGGGAAAAAGTAGAATATTTGATGGAAGAACAGGAGACCCCTTCGAACAACCTGTTCTAATAGGGAAGTCCTATATCTTAAAATTAATTCATCAAGTTGATGAGAAAATCCATGGACGTTCTACTGGGCCCTACTCACTTGTTACACAACAACCCGTTAGAGGAAGAGCCAAGCAAGGGGGACAACGAGTAGGAGAAATGGAAGTTTGGGCTTTAGAAGGATTTGGTGTTGCTCATATTTTACAAGAGATACTTACTTATAAATCTGATCATCTTATAGCTCGCCAAGAAATACTTAATGCTACGATCTGGGGAAAAAGAGTACCTAATCACGAGGATCCTCCAGAATCTTTTCGAGTGCTCGTTCGAGAACTACGATCTTTGGCTCTAGAACTTAATCATTTCCTTGTATCTGAGAAGAACTTCCAGGTTAATAGTGAGGAAGTTTGATCGGAATAAATATAAATTCTTTTCTTATTTCTATTTTATGATTGACCAATATAAACATCAACAACTCCAAATTGGACTCGTTTCCCCTCAACAAATAAAGGCTTGGGCTAACAAAAACCTACCTAATGGGGAAGTCGTTGGCGAAGTCACAAGGCCCTCTACTTTTCATTATAAAACCGATAAACCAGAAAAAGATGGATTGTTTTGCGAAAGAATCTTTGGACCCATAAAAAGCAGAATTTGTGCTTGTGGAAATTCTCGAGCGAGCGTAGCTGAAAACGAAGACGAAAGATTTTGCCAAAAATGCGGGGTAGAATTTGTTGATTCTCGGATACGAAGATATCAAATGGGATACATCAAACTCGCATGTCCCGTGACTCATGTGTGGTATTTGAAGGGTCTTCCTAGTTATATCGCGAACCTTTTAGATAAACCCCTTAAGAAATTGGAGGGCCTAGTATACGGCGATTTCTCTTTTGCTAGGCCCAGCGCTAAAAAACCCACTTTCTTACGATTACGAGGTTTATTCGAAGATGAAATTTCATCCTGTAACCACAGCATTTCTCCCTTTTTTTCTACCCCAGGCTTTGCAACATTTCGAAATCGGGAAATTGCGACAGGAGCAGGTGCTATTAGAGAACAATTAGCAGATTTGGATTTGCGAATTATTATAGAGAATTCCTTGGTCGAATGGAAGGAATTAGAAGACGAGGGGTATAGTGGAGATGAATGGGAAGATAGAAAAAGACGAATAAGAAAAGTTTTTTTGATTAGACGCATGCAATTGGCGAAACATTTTATTCAAACAAATGTAGAACCAGAATGGATGGTTTTGTGCTTATTACCGGTTCTTCCTCCCGAATTGAGACCCATTGTTTATAGGTCTGGGGATAAAGTAGTGACTTCGGATATTAATGAACTTTATAAGAGAGTTATCCGTCGGAACAACAACCTTGCCTATCTATTAAAAAGAAGTGAATTAGCGCCAGCAGATTTAGTAATGTGCCAGGAAAAGTTGGTACAAGAAGCCGTGGATACACTTCTTGATAGTGGGTCCCGCGGGCAACCAACGAGGGATGGTCACAATAAAGTATACAAATCACTTTCAGATGTAATTGAAGGTAAAGAGGGAAGGTTTCGCGAGACTCTGCTTGGGAAACGGGTCGATTACTCGGGGCGTTCTGTCATTGTTGTGGGTCCTTCACTTTCATTACATCAATGTGGATTACCTCTAGAGATAGCAATAAAGCTTTTTCAGCTATTTGTAATTCGCGATTTAATCACGAAACGCGCTACTTCTAATGTCAGGATTGCTAAAAGGAAAATTTGGGAAAAGGAACCCATTGTATGGGAAATACTTCAAGAAGTTATGCGGGGACATCCTGTACTGTTGAATAGAGCACCTACCCTGCATAGATTAGGCATACAGGCCTTCCAACCCACTTTAGTAGAGGGGCGTACTATTTGTTTACACCCATTAGTGTGTAAGGGTTTCAATGCGGACTTTGATGGGGATCAAATGGCTGTTCATCTACCTTTATCCTTGGAAGCTCAGGCGGAAGCCCGTTTACTTATGTTTTCTCATATGAATCTCCTATCTCCTGCTATTGGAGATCCTATTTGCGTACCGACCCAAGACATGCTTATAGGACTTTATGTATTAACGATTGGAAACCGTCGGGGTATTTGTGCAAATAGATATAATAGTTGCGGAAACTATCCAAATCAAAAAGTAAGTTACAATAATAATAATTATAAGTATACGAAAGATAAAGAACCCCATTTTTCTAGTTCCTATGATGCACTGGGAGCTTATAGACAGAAACGAATCAGTTTAGACAGTCCCTTGTGGCTCCGATGGAAACTAGATCAACGCGTCATTGGGTCAAGAGAAGTTCCGATTGAAGTTCAATATGAATCTTTGGGGACTTATCATGAGATTTATGCCCATTATCTAATAGTGGGAAATAGAAAAAAAGAAATCCGTTCTATATACATTCGAAGCACTCTTGGTCATATTTCTTTTTATAGAGAAATAGAGGAAGCCATACAAGGATTTAGTCAGGCCTATTCATACACTATCTAAACAAGGAAGTTAGATTCGGCGATGCCCCTTTCGGGGGGCATTCCGATTTCGCTAGTATCATCATTTTTGCCGCGCGAATCCAGATTGAGATTAAGGAAAGGAAGTTAATTAAATTTTCGAATCACTGACTCAGGCCCATTGTCGAATCCTACTCAGCAATTGTCGAATCCTACTCAGCCTAAAAAGGGGGTACTTATGTATGGCGGAACGGGCCAATCTGGTCTTTCATAATAAAGAGATAGACGGAACTGCTATGAAACGACTTATTAGCAGATTAATAGATCATTTCGGAATGGGATATACATCCCATATACTGGATCAAATAAAGACTCTGGGCTTTCATCAAGCCACTACTACATCGATTTCATTAGGAATCGAGGATCTTTTAACAATACCCTCTAAGGGATGGTTAGTCCAAGACGCGGAACAACAGAGTTTTCTTTTGGAGAAACACTATTATTATGGGGCTGTACACGCGGTAGAAAAATTACGCCAATCCGTTGAGATATGGTATGCTACAAGTGAATATTTGAAACAAGAAATGAATTCGAATTTTCGGATAACGGATCCTTCTAATCCAGTCTATCTAATGTCTTTTTCAGGAGCTAGAGGAAATGCATCTCAAGTACACCAATTAGTAGGTATGAGAGGATTAATGGCGGATCCTCAAGGACAAATGATTGATTTACCTATTCAAAGCAATTTACGCGAGGGACTTTCTTTGACAGAATATATAATTTCCTGCTACGGAGCCCGTAAAGGGGTTGTAGATACTGCTGTACGAACAGCGGATGCTGGATATCTTACACGTAGACTTGTTGAAGTAGTTCAACATATTATTGTGCGTAGAAGAGATTGTGGTACTATCCGAGGTATTTCTGTGATTCCTCAAAATGGGATGACGGAAAAACTTTTTGTCCAAACACTAATTGGTCGTGTATTAGCAGACGATATATATATCGGTTCACGATGCATTGCCGCTCGAAATCAAGATATTGGAATTGGATTAGTCAATCGATTCATAACTGCCTTTCGAGCACAACCATTTCGAGCACAACCTATATATATTAGAACCCCCTTTACTTGCCGGAGCACATCTTGGATCTGTCAATTATGTTATGGTCGGAGTCCCACTCATGGCGATCTGGTCGAATTAGGGGAAGCCGTAGGTATTATTGCGGGTCAATCAATTGGGGAGCCAGGGACTCAACTAACATTAAGAACTTTTCATACTGGTGGAGTATTCACAGGGGGTACTGCCGACCTTGTACGATCCCCTTCGAATGGAAAAATCCAATTCAATGAGGATTTGGTTCACCCCACACGTACCCGTCATGGGCAGCCTGCTTTTCTATGTTATATAGACTTGCATGTAACTATTCAGAGTCAGGATATTCTATATAGTGTGAATATTCCCTCAAAAAGCTTGATTCTAGTGCAAAATGATCAATATGTAGAATCCGAACAAGTAATTGCGGAGATTCGTGCCGGAACGTCCACTTTGCATTTTAAAGAAAGGGTACAAAAGCATATTTATTCCGAATCAGACGGGGAAATGCACTGGAGTACTGATGTTTACCATGCGCCCGAATATCAATATGGTAATCTTCGTCGATTACCAAAAACAAGCCATTTATGGATATTGTCAGTAAGTATGTGCAGATCCAGTATAGCGTCTTTTTCGCTCCACAAGGATCAAGATCAAATGAATACTTATTCTTTTTCTGTTGACGGAAGATATATCTTTGACCTCTCAATGGCTAATGATCAAGTAAGACATAGACTGTTGGATACTTTTGGTAAAAAAGATAGGGAAATTCTTGATTATTCAACGCCGGATAGAATCATGTCCAACGGCCATTGGAATTTTGTCTATCCTTCTATTCTTCAAGATAATTCGGATTTATTGGCGAAAAAGCGAAGAAATAGGTTCGTCATTCCATTACAATATCATCAAGAACAAGAGAAAGAACTAATATCCTGTTTGGGGATTTCTATTGAAATACCCTTTATGGGTGTTTTACGTAGAAATACTATTTTTGCTTATTTTGACGATCCACGATACAGAAAAGATAAAAAGGGTTCAGGAATTGTGAAATTTAGATATAGGACCCTAGAGGACGAATATAGGACTCGAGAGGAAGACTCAGAGGACGAATATGGGAGCCCAGAGAACGGATATAGGACCCGAGAGGACGAATATGAAACCCTAGAAGACGAATATAGGACTCGAGAGGACGAATATGAAACCCTAGAAGATGAATATGGGATCCTAGAGGACGAATATGAAACCCTAGAAGACGAATATAGGACTCGAGAGGAAGACTCAGAGGACGAATATGGGAGCCCAGAGAACGAATATAGGACCCGAGAGGACGAATATGGAACTCTAGAGGAAGAATCAGAAGACGAATATGGGAGCCCGGAGGACGGCTCAGAGGACGAATATGGGACTTTAGAGGAAGACTCAGAAGAAGACTCAGAGGACGAATACGGGAGCCCAGAGGAAGATTCCATCTTAAAAAAAGAGGGTTTGATTGAGCATCGAGGAACAAAAGAATTTAGTCTAAAATACCAAAAAGAACTAGATCGGTTTTTTTTCATTCTTCAAGAACTGCATATCTTGCCCAGATCCTCATCCCTAAAGGTACTTGATAATAGTATCATTGGAGTGGATACACAACTCACAAAAAATACAAGAAGTCGACTAGGTGGATTGGTCCGAGTGAATAGAAAAAAAAGCCATACGGAACTCAAAATCTTTTCCGGAGATATTCATTTTCCTGAAGAAGCAGATAAGATATTAGGTGGTAGTTTGATACCACCAGAAAGAGAAAAGAAAGAATCTAAGGAATCAAAAAAAAGGAAAAATTGGGTCTATGTTCAACGGAAAAAAATTCTCAAGAGCAAGGAAAAGTATTTTGTTTCGGTTCGACCTGCAGTCGCATATGAAATGGACGAAGGGAGAAATTTAGCAACACTTTTTCCGCAGGATCTCTTGCAAGAAGAGGATAATCTCCAACTTCGACTTGTCAATTTTATTTCTCATGAAAATAGCAAGTTAACTCAAAGAATTTATCACACGAATAGTCAATTTGTTCGAACTTGCTTAGTAGTGAATTGGGAACAAGAAGAAAAAGAGGAGGCTCGTGCTTCCCTTGTTGAGGTAAGAGCAAATGATCTGATTCGTGATTTCCTAAGAATTGAGTTAGTCAAGTCCACTATTTCGTATACACGAAGAAGGTATGATAGGACAAGTGCAGGACCGATTCCCAATAATAGGTTAGATCGCACCAATACCAATTCCTTTTATTCCAAGGCGAAGATTCAATCACTTAGCCAACATCAAGAAGCTATTGGCACCTTGTTGAATCGAAATAAAGAATACCAATCTTTGATGATTTTGTTGGCATCCAACTGTTCTCGAATTGGTTTATTCAAGAATTCGAAATATCCCAATGCGGTAAAAGAATCGAATCCTAGAATTCCTATTCGAGATATTTTTGGGCCCTTAGCTGCTATTGTACCTAGTATATCGAATTTTTCTTCATCTTACTATTTACTAACGCATAATCAGATCCTGTTAAAAAAATATTTGTTCCTTGACAATTTGAAACAAACCTTCCAAGTACTTCAAGGGCTTAAATACTCTTTAATAGATGAAAATCAAAGGATTTCGAATTTCGATAGTAACATCATGTTGGATCCATTCCATTTGAATTGGCACTTTCTCCATCATGATTCTTGGGAAGAGACATCGGCAATAATTCACCTTGGACAATTTATTTGCGAAAATGTATGTCTATTTAAATCGCACATAAAAAAATCTGGTCAAATTTTCATTGTTAATATTGATTCCTTTGTTATAAGAGCAGCTAAGCCTTATTTGGCCACTACAGGAGCAACTGTTCATGGTCATTATGGAGAAATCCTTTACAAAGGAGATAGGTTAGTTACGTTTATATATGAAAAATCAAGATCTAGTGACATAACGCAAGGTCTTCCAAAAGTAGAACAAATCTTTGAAGCGCGTTCAATTGATTCACTATCGCCGAATCTCGAAAGGAGAATTGAGGATTGGAATGAGCGTATACCAAGAATTCTTGGGGTCCCCTGGGGATTCTTGATTGGAGCTGAGCTAACCATAGCCCAAAGTCGTATCTCTTTGGTTAATAAGATCCAAAAGGTTTATCGATCCCAAGGGGTACAGATCCATAATAGACATATAGAGATTATTATACGCCAAGTAACATCAAAAGTGCGGGTTTCCGAAGATGGAATGTCTAATGTTTTTTCACCTGGGGAATTAATCGGATTATTGCGAGCGGAACGAGCAGGGCGAGCTTTGGATGAATCGATCTATTATCGGGCAATCTTATTGGGAATAACAAGGGCTTCCCTGAATACCCAAAGTTTCATATCTGAAGCAAGTTTTCAAGAAACTGCTCGAGTTTTAGCAAAAGCTGCCCTACGAGGTCGTATTGATTGGTTGAAAGGCCTGAAAGAAAACGTAGTTCTGGGGGGGATTATACCTGTTGGTACCGGATTCCAAAAATTTGTGCATCGTTCCCCACAAGACAAGAACCTTTATTTCGAAATTCAAAAAAAAAATCTATTCGCGTCGGAAATGAGAGATATTTTGTTTCTCCATACAGAATTAGTTTCTTCTGATTCTGACGTAACAAACAATTTCTATGAGACATCAGAACCCTCATTTACCCCCATTTATACGATTTAAGGATACATAAAGCAGATTTTTTGACTTTAAACTAGACTTTTGACCTTAGAACACTAACAGGTCAGATTTTAGATTTTTATTTTAATAAGTAAAAGAAGTCAGTTAATTCATTAAGGTTACGTTTATACCATGTATCAATGGCCAATTCTCAGTGGAAGGTTACATCGGAACAATTATTATTTATTTCAAGCTATTTCGGCTCTTTCTTAATCTTCAAAAAGAAATAAATTCCGTAATGGAATGGTAGGATGAAAAAAAAAGAAAAAATCAAAAGGAAGTGTGGAAAAAATGACAAGAAGATATTGGAACATCAATTTGAAAGAGATGATAGAAGCGGGAGTTCATTTTGGTCATGGTATTAAGAAATGGAATCCTAAAATGGCCCCTTACATCTCGGCAAAGCGTAAAGGTACTCATATTACAAATCTCGCTAGAACGGCTCGCTTTTTATCAGAAGCTTGTGATTTAGTTTTTGATGCAGCAAGTCAGGGAAAAAGCTTCTTAATTGTTGGTACCAAAAAAAGAGCAGCGTATTTAGTAGCATCAGCTGCAATAAGGGCTCGTTGTCATTATGTTAATAAAAAGTGGTTCAGTGGTATGTTAACGAATTGGTCGATTACGAAAACTAGACTTTCTCAATTTAGAGACTTAAGAGCAGAAGAAAAGATGGGAAAATTCCACCATCTCCCAAAAAGAGATGTGGCAATCTTGAAGAGAAAATTATCGACCTTGCAAAGATATCTCGGCGGGATCAAATATATGACGAGGTTGCCGGACATTGTGATCGTCCTCGATCAGCAAAAAGAGTATATAGCTCTTCGGGAATGTGCCATTTTGGGGATTCCTACTATTTCTTTAGTCGATACAAATTGTGACCCAGATCTCGCGAATATATCGATTCCAGCCAACGATGACACTATGACTTCAATTCGATTGATTCTTAACAAATTAGTATTTGCAATTTGTGAGGGCCGTTATCTCTATATAAGAAATCGTTGATTAAGAAGAATAGTGAATTCTTGGGCAACTGCGTAGATTTATGGGATCACTTACTATTCTTTTTTGTTTTGTTATTCTTTTTTGTTTTGTATAGATAAAAGAAGGGGAATATTGATATATATTAGAGGGTATTGATATATATTATGATCTGATGTGATTTCTTGGTATCCTAAATATAAGATTAATACTTCAAGTTGCTGAGTTGAGAAAGAGATGGTTGAATCAAAAGAATTCCTTTTTTGAAGTTCAATTTTTATCAGAGGACAATATGAATATTATACCATGTTCCATTAAAACACTCAAGGGGTTATACGATATATCGGGTGTAGAAGTAGGCCAACACTTCTATTGGCAAATAGGAAGTTTCCAAATTCATGCCCAAGTACTCATCACTTCTTGGGTCGTAATTACTATCTTGCTAGGTTCAGTTATCATAGCTGTTCGGAATCCACAAACCATCCCGACCGACGGTCAGAATTTCTTCGAATATGTGCTTGAGTTTATTCGAGACTTGAGCAAAACTCAGATTGGAGAAGAATATGGTCCCTGGGTTCCCTTTATTGGAACTATGTTCCTTTTTATTTTTGTTTCGAATTGGTCGGGTGCTCTTTTACCTTGGAAAATTATACAGTTACCCCATGGGGAATTAGCAGCGCCCACGAATGATATAAATACTACTGTTGCTTTAGCTTTACTCACGTCAGCGGCATATTTTTATGCGGGTCTTAGCAAAAAAGGATTGAGTTATTTCGAGAAATATATTAAACCAACTCCAATCCTTTTACCAATTAACATCCTAGAAGATTTCACAAAACCATTATCGCTTAGTTTTCGACTTTTCGGGAATATATTGGCGGATGAATTAGTCGTTGTTGTTCTTGTTTCTTTAGTCCCCTTAGTAGTCCCTATACCGGTCATGTTTCTTGGATTATTTACAAGCGGTATTCAAGCTCTTATTTTTGCAACGTTAGCCGCAGCCTATATAGGTGAATCCATGGAGGGTCATCATTGAATTGACTAGTTTTCGAAATAGTCTTTTTTTTTTAGCTTAGCTCAATTCATGCATGGTTCCAGATAATCCGCTTGGTTGGAAAACAAAATAGTTAGAAATGCGTATGAATATACAACCTAGAGTTGTAGGAGAGAGAATAGACTATATTACGGAATTGTCAAAGTATATATGCATTAAGGGGGGCGGAGTCAGGCTAGATCTATATCCTTAATGTCTAGAAGTCCAGTCATCTTTTGTGCGGTTTTCCACTTTAAGGAATGATTTTCGAATCCGATTCAATAGAAAATATGAAAATACGCAAAATAGAAGAAACAAGTGTATACGGGATATTATATATTGCTAAGTTAGATTCATTATCTAATCCGATATATCGAATTCCCTCTATATGGAATTGGATTCCATATCCAGTTCTATGCAGCATATTGTTATCAATTGTATATCTTGATTTAATTCCTATTGGATTTGGATTAGGTCGATTTCAATAGGGGTTCTTCCTCTATTTCGTCTTTTATTATGGATTAGATTATAGGGGAAATAATAGGAACTCAAGGATATCGAAGAGTAAAGAAAGAAGGATGGAATGAAAGAGTTGTTGGTTGGAAAGAAAGAGAAATAGAATAATAAGAATCATATGGATTTACACAAACCTCTAATGATTAGAAACTAAAAATGAGATCTCGAAGTAGTTCGGACAATTCAGATTATCATTTCAATTTGTACTTTTTAGTTACTTCTCCCCAATAGAGCTTAGAAGTAAGAATTTCTTGGTTGATTGTATCCTTAACCATTTCTTTTTTTTTTTTTGACACGAGGAACTCACCATGAATCCACTAATTGCTGCTGCTTCCGTTATTGCTGCTGGATTGGCCGTAGGGCTTGCTTCTATTGGGCCTGGAGTTGGTCAAGGTACTGCTGCAGGACAAGCTGTAGAAGGTATTGCGAGACAGCCAGAAGCAGAAGGTAAAATACGAGGTACTTTATTGCTTAGTCTAGCTTTTATGGAAGCTTTAACAATTTATGGACTAGTTGTGGCACTAGCACTTTTATTTGCGAACCCTTTTGTTTAATCCTAAAAAAGAAAATGAGTGCTTTAGATTAGATACTTTTTTCTTTTTTTAGTAAATTGGTATTTGCTTCTGCAATTCCAATTATATCAATACTTTACTCCTATTTATTACTCCTGGAATTATCTATTTATTGGGACAGACAATACCCCACCCCAGGAAGGGCTGATTTGAGGATGATCAATTTAGAGGATATGCTCGCCTTCTTCCTTCCCGTCCTTAGTTTAGGACAGTGGAAAGTCTTTTTCCTTTTATTTTAGGAATTTTGGGAACATTTCAACAAAGGAGGTCTTTCACAGGTCAAACGAGACCTAAGACTTAATCTAAAATAAATTACTAGATTGAATCTATTTGCATTAAAAAAAATTGCATTAAAAAAACCGATCAAAAAAGGGCGAGCGAAGTAAGTGATCGAAAAACTTTGTTCTTTGTTCGTCCTATCTATAAGAGGAGAGCATATGAAAAATGTAACCCATTCTTTCGTTTTTTTAGCTCACTGGCCATCCGCTGGGAGTTTCGGGCTTAATACCGATATTTTAGCAACAAATCTAATAAATCTAACTGTAGTGGT